GAACTAGATATATATATATATATATATATGACTCGTAATCCTTTTCATTTAGTTGAATTTAGACCTTGGCCTTTAACAGGATCAATAAGAGCTTTATTTTTAACAACAGGCCTTTTAACTTGATTTCATAATCATAATAATTCATTAATAATCATCAGTGTATTATTAATAATTTTAACAATATATCAATGATGACGAGATATTATTCGAGAAAGAACTTACCAAGGATTTCACACAATTAAAGTTTACAACGGCTTACGATGGGGAATAATTTTATTTATTACATCTGAAGTTTGCTTTTTTTTTGCTTTCTTTTGAGCTTATTTTCATAGAAGATTAGTGCCAAACACAGAAATCGGAACATCCTGACCTCCAATTTACATCTTCCCTTTAAACCCTTTCCAAATCCCTTTACTAAATACCGCCATCTTATTAGCATCTGGTGTATCTGTAACTTGAGCCCATCACTCTCTCATTAATAATAATAAAAATTCCTCAATTCACTCTATAGTAATTACTATTTCACTTGGAATCTACTTTAGAATCCTTCAAAAAATAGAATACTCAGAAGCATCTTTCTCCATCTCAGATAGAATTTATGGTACAACTTTTTTTGTAGCAACAGGTTTTCATGGACTCCATGTTATTATTGGATCCACATTTTTATTTATGTCTTTAACCCGAATTTTAATAACCCACTTTTCTTCCTCTCATCATTTTGGTTTTGAAGCAGCAGCTTGATATTGACACTTTGTAGATGTTGTCTGACTATTTTTATATACATTTATTTACTGATGAGGATCATAACACCCTATTAAGTGGCTGAATTTATTAAAGCACTAGACTTTTAATCTAGATTATGATTTATTTTAATCCTTAATGGTATTATATTTTAAAAAGAAAATTTAATTTGCAATTAAACAGTAATAAAACTATTTAATACCACATTCAAGAAATGAATTTTCATATATGGTTTCGACCCATAATTAGGTATTTTTACCCTTGATTCAGTGAAAAGCCAAAATTAAGAGGCATTTAACTGTTAATTAAAATATTGAAACTTATTTCTTCACTGAAGTATAGCGCCGGTATGAACGGATTATATTGATGTTATAAACTATAAGATTTATTCTTCTATACTTATGATTTCTTATTTATATATTTCAATAATTTTATTAATTTTAAACTCCATCCTAATTATATTAAGTTCAATAATTATAAATAAATCCTATAAAGATCGAGAAAAAAACTCCCCTTTTGAATGTGGATTTGACCCTTCCTGACACACCCGATCCCCATTCTCTATACGTTTTTTTTTACTAGCAGTAATTTTCCTTATTTTTGATGTTGAAATTATTCTCCTTATACCAATAATTATTAATATTTTAATCTCTCCTTCAATTACCTACCTCTCATCATGTATTTTATTTTTAATTATTTTAACTTTTGGTTTATTTCATGAATGAAACCAAGGATCCTTAAATTGAATATAAGAGTAATAATGTTATATAAAAAAGCTGCTAACTTTTTTATGAGCAATTCATAATTGTACTACTCTTTATGAACAATAAATTTTTCCCTACTAATTTTATATTAATTATAATAATAATAATAGGAACAATTATATCACTCTCTTCACCTCATTGATTAATAATATGAATGGGTTTAGAATTAAATTTAATAGGTATTTTACCTTTAATAAATATTAAATCTAACAATTTAGAAATTGAAAGTTCAATAAAATATTTTATTATCCAATCATTAAGATCTTCCTTATTTATTATATCTACAATTTTTATATTTTTTAACTCAGCCACAATATATTCTATATTTAATAATAATCTATTTTCAACAATTATAATTATTTCACTATTAATTAAAATAGGAACTGCCCCTTTTCATATATGACTTACTTCTATATGTAAATATATATCATGAATAACTCTATTTTTAATTTTAACATGACAAAAATTAGGCCCTCTCTTTATACTATCTTTTATTAATACTAATCTTATTATTATTATTATTATATCTTTATTTAGAACAATTTTAGGTAGTATTCAAATAATTAATCAATCAAACCTACAACTAATTATAACTTATTCCTCTATTTCCCATTTAGGTTGAATACTCCCTGCTTCATATATAAATAATTTAATTATATTAATTTATTTAATTATTTATTCTCTTATTACCCTCCCTCTATTTATTTTCTTCTCATCTAAATCTTCTTTTTATTGTTATTCATTAACCGAAAACCTCACTACAATAAATAAAAATAATATTTTTATAATAATAATAATAATATCTTTAGGTGGAATACCTCCTATATTAGGATTTATATCAAAATTAATAATATTAAATTTACTAATTAATATACATATATTTTTTCTACCTATTTTTCTATTTATAGGAACTTTAATTAGTCTATTTTTTTACTTAAATTTATGTTGTATATTAATAATTAAATCATACTTTTTATTTAAAATTAAATCTACAAATTTGAAATTAAAATTAATTTTATGTTTAAATATTATAGGATCTTTTTTATTCCTCCCAATTTTAATATTATATGCGATGAATATTTTCAACAAATCATAAAGATATTGGAACTTTATACTTCATTTTTGGTATTTGATCAGGATTACTTGGCACATCCTTAAGGTTAATAATCCGAACAGAATTAGGCCAACCAGGCTCTCTCCTTAATGACGATCAACTATATAATGTTATTGTAACAGCTCATGCTTTTGTAATAATTTTCTTCTTAGTTATACCTGTAATAATTGGAGGATTTGGTAATTGATTAATCCCATTAATACTTGGAGCCCCTGATATAGCCTTCCCCCGAATAAATAATATAAGATTTTGATTACTCCCTCCCTCTTTAACACTTCTATTAACTTCAGCTGCAGTAGAAAGAGGAGTTGGAACCGGTTGAACAGTTTACCCCCCTCTATCTAGAAACCTAGCTCATATGGGACCTTCCGTAGATTTAGCTATCTTCTCTCTTCATTTAGCCGGAATTTCATCTATTCTTGGAGCTATTAACTTTATCACAACAATTATCAACATACGATGGGAAGGAATACAAATAGAACGTATACCATTATTTGTTTGATCGGTATTAATTACAGCAATTCTCCTACTCTTATCATTACCAGTCTTAGCAGGAGCTATTACAATACTATTAACCGACCGAAATTTTAACACAACATTTTTTGACCCTAGAGGGGGAGGAGACCCTATTTTATATCAACATTTATTTTGATTCTTTGGACACCCTGAAGTTTATATTTTAATCCTCCCTGGATTCGGTATAATCTCCCATATTGTATCCCATTACTCATTAAAAAAAGAAACATTTGGAAGTCTCGGAATAATCTACGCAATACTATCAATTGGCCTTCTAGGATTTATTGTATGAGCCCACCATATATTCACTGTAGGAATAGATGTTGACACCCGAGCATACTTTACTGCAGCCACTATAATTATTGCAATCCCAACAGGAATTAAAGTATTTAGATGGTTAGCTACAATTTATGGTAGACCCATTAAATACACCCCCCCTATATTATGATCCCTTGGATTTATTTTCCTATTTACTATAGGAGGACTAACTGGTATTATTTTATCCAATTCATCCTTAGATATTATACTCCATGACACATATTATGTTGTAGCCCACTTCCATTATGTGTTATCTATAGGGGCAGTATTTGCTCTATTTGCTGGATTTAACCACTGATACCCCCTTATCACAGGATTATCTTTAAATCAACAATTTACTAAATCTCACTTTTATATAATATTCATTGGTGTAAACATCACCTTTTTTCCTCAACATTTTTTAGGTTTAGCAGGGATACCTCGACGATATTCAGACTACCCTGATTCTTATACAAAATGAAATATACTCTCCTCTATAGGATCTCTTTTATCTATAACATCTATTATATTTTTTATATTTATTGTTTGAGAAAGATTAATTTCTCAACGAACTATTATTTGATCAAATCATTTAAATTCTTCATTAGAATGAAATAACCGCCTACCTATTAATTTTCACAACCAAATAGAAACAGGAGCATTATTTATTTAATATGACCCAATGAGGACAACTAGGTTTTCAAGATGCTAACTCTCCTTTAATAGAACAATTAATCTTTTTCCATGACCATACTATATTTATTATTATTATAATTCTCACATTAATTATATATATAAAAATTTTACTAATTAAAAACACTTATTCTTCCCTTTTCATTAGGGAAAGCCAAAAAATTGAAACCATTTGAACTATCATCCCTAGAATAATTTTATTATTTTTAGCATTACCATCCTTGAAACTATTATATTTATTAGATGAGTCAATCAACCCTCTCTTAACAATTAAAGCTATTGGACACCAATGATATTGAAGTTATGAATACTCTGATTTCACAAATATTGAATTCGACTCTTATATAACACCATTAAATGAACTCAGTCTAGGTTCTTTTCGATTGTTAGAAACAGACCATCACCTAATTATCCCTATAAAAACAAACACTCGAATAATTATTTCCTCAGCAGATGTAATTCATTCTTGAGCAATTCCCTCCTTAGGAGTAAAAGTAGACGCTATCCCAGGACGTCTAAACCAATTAAACTTATATTCTAATCGCCCTGGTCTCTTCTTCGGCCAATGTTCAGAAATTTGTGGTGCTAATCACTCCTTTATACCTATTACCATAGAAATTGTAAACCTAAAAACATTTAATAATTGATTAAAATCACTATCTTTATAAAAAGTTAGTTAATAAATAACATAAATTTGTCAAATTTAAATTACTAATAATAGTACTTTTTTATGCCTCAATTATCCCCTTTAAATTGAACTATTTTATTTATTTTTTTTTGATTCCTCCTTTATATAAATTCATCTATTATATGATGAAATAATAAAAACTATTACAATATTAATAAAACCCTAAAACCTTGTAAATTAATTAAATATAATTGATAAAATGATAATAGATATTTTCTCTTCTTTCGACGACCATAATTCTACCATTTTTAACCTACATTTTATTACCTGAATTATTTCAATCTGATCATTATTTTACATCCACTCAACATATTGAATTTCAACATCCATAATAAACTCAATATTATCCCTCCCAAATTTTATTATCAATATTCAAATCACCCGTTCCTTTAGAAATTATATAGGAGGATTTTCCTTAATTATTTCATCTTTATTTTTAATAATTATTAATTTTAATTTAATAGGATTAATCCCATATGCATTTAGTATAACCAGTCATTTAGTTATATCTTTTTCTCTATCTCTCCCTCTATGATTATCTTTAATTTTATCCTCATATATTAAAAATTCATACTCATCTCTAGCAACCCTACTTCCATCAGGAACACCCCCATTTTTAATTCCCTTCTTACCTCTTATTGAATTTATAAGAATTATAGTTCAACCTTTTACTCTCGCAATCCGAATCACAGCAAATATTAGAGCAGGACATATTATTTTAACTTTAATTGCACAACTATTATCAACTTCTTTACTTAATATTTCTTTAATAACTTCATTAATTATAATTCCTATCCAAATCATATATTTTATTTTTGAATTTGGAATTGCTATTATCCAAGGATATATTTTTTCACTTTTAATCACATTATACTCAGACAATCATCAATAGACCAACATATTAACTTTTTAATTATAACTTAAAGATATAAATATCACCCTAATACCTTCAACATTATACTCTATTTTAAGCTATTTAAGTAGCACACAATTAAAAAAAAAAAAAAAAAAAAATGTATATTAAATAAAATCAATATTCATCACTCCATTAATATCAATATTTTAACTAATAGTATGAAAATTCCTTGTCCCCTCATAATTTCTATCCAACCTATATCAATAATTTTTAAATTTTTATTAGCAACCCCTTTTACCCTTTTAATAAAAGGGTATGTAGATAAGATAGGAAAAAATCATATTTTTCTATTTATCCAAACAAACCTATTTAAATCTTCTTTATTCCCTTTCCCTACTCATAAACTTAATGAAATTAATAATGAAAAAATAAGTATAAATATAACTAGTATTTTATATATTTGAGGTAAAATAATAATTTTATTAAAAGAAATTACAATATTTTGAAATACTCACCCCCCCATAATTGCTCCTAAACATAACGGAAATATTGAAATTAACGTTAATAATTTTTCATTTTCTAAGCTTACATATGTAAGCCCTCCTAATCCTCATATAATAAAAATAGACATACGTATAGAATACAGTAAAGTTAAACAAACCCCTAACACCCCTAACCCCCCTATAAACATATTTATAGGATTTTCTAATAATAGTTCAATAATTATATCTTTAGAATAAAATCCTGCTAAAAAAGGAAATCCGCACAACCCCATATTAGCAATATTTATAATTACCCTAGTAATAGGTAATAAATAAATAACTCCTTTAATATCTCGAATATCTTGTACTCCTGAATACCTATAAATAATATGCCCACCACATAGAAATAATAATGCCTTAAATAAAGCATGAGTATATAAATGGAATAATGCTAATATAGGGACTCCTATACTTAAAGCTATTATTATAACCCCTAACTGCCTTAAAGTAGACAAAGCAATAATTTTTTTTATATCAAACTCATAAATAGCACAAACCCCAGATATAAAAGTTGTAATAATAGAAATAAATAACAATAAAGAAGAAAAAAAATTCAAAATAAAAATAGTATCATAAAACCGAAATAATAAATAAACCCCTGCTGTCACTAAAGTAGAAGAATGAACTAAAGCGGAAACAGGGGTTGGAGCTGCTATAGCAGCCGGTAATCAACTACTAAAAGGAATTTGAGCACTTTTAGTTATACCTGCAATAATAATAAAAAATATACATAACTCTAAATAATTAAAATTTCAAATACATAAATAATTATAGTGCCCTAAAATTATTATAATTCTTACTCCCCCTAAAATAAAACAATCTCCTACCCGATTTATTAACACTGTTAATAGTCCAGCCCTTAATGATTTTTTATTTTGATAATAAATTACTAAGCAAAAAGAAACTAACCCTAACCCATCTCACCCTAAAATAAGTCTAACAAACCTAGGAATAAAAATTAAAAAATTTATTGAAATAACAAATAATATAAGAACAATAATAAACCGTTTATTATTAACATCCCCCTCTATATAATTAATACTAAATAAACACACCGATCCTGAAATTAAACAAACTAACCCCCTAAATCTACATCTTACTCAATCAAATAGAACTTCTAATTCAATAAATATTCTCCTAACCCTAATAACTTCTCAAGAAATAATATAACTACAATTATTAAGTAAAAAATATGAAAATCTAGTCATCATTATAATCGAAAATAGTATTAACAAAATCCTGAAAAAAACCTCAATTTTTAATTTTAACATAGTAAAATAAAAAAATTTTTCTCTAAGCCCACAACCCAGTATTTTATTTATAAACTAATTTTACTTATTAAATTACAAACACTATACAAAATATAGTAACTTACATAAAACTAATATAAACATTAAAATTATCAGTACACAAGGTAAATAACTTTTCCAAATTAAATATATTAACAAATCATATCGATAACGAGGGTACCTTGCACGAATCCAAATAAATAAAAATCTAAATAAACCAACTAAAATACTTATCCCCCCTCCACTCGTAAAAAAAAGAAAACCCCCCCCAAAAAATATACAACTACATAAAAACCTTATAAATAAAATATTAGCATACTCAGATATAAATAAAAATGCAAACCCCACAGAACCATACTCTACATTAAACCCTGAAACTAATTCCGACTCCCCTTCAGAAAAATCAAAGGGGGCACGATGAGTTTCCGCAACCATCGAAACCACTCATATTATAAATATAAAATAATTAATAAATATTAAATAACACCACAACTGATAACGTATTATAATAACTAAATTTAATCTCCCTACCATTAATATCCCTCTTATAAAAATTAAACTCATTCTTACTTCGTAAGAAATTCTTTGAGCAACAGCACGCACAGCCCCTAATAAAGCATATTTAGAATTTGAAAATCACCCCGCCCCTATTACTATATAAACTCTCACTCTAGAGACACATAAAAAAACCATCACACTTAAACCCCCTGTCGAAACCACAAAATAACTATTAAATAAAATTCATAAAATTATAGCAAAAAATAAACTTAAAATAGGACAAATTAAAAAAGGAAAATAATTAACTATAGTTGGTTTTAAATATTCTTTTCTAAATAATTTTAAAGCATCAGATAAAGGCTGTGGTAACCCTATAACCCCTACTTTATTAGGACCTTTACGTATTTGAAAATACCTTAACCCCTTACGCTCCAATAAAGTAAAAAAAGCTACCGCTAATAAAGCACAAATACAAGCTACTACATAAGACAATAATTCAATAATCATTATTAAGAGAAAACTCTTTTCATAAAAGAAATTTAAATTCTTCACATTTATTCTGTCACCTTAATAATTACAGCACTTCTCTAAATAATTTAAGTTTTAACACTATTAATGTATCTTTAAATTTGCAATTTAATATTTTATATAAAATATAAAACCATGAGAAAGTATATACTTATAAATAGATTTACAATCTACCGACTATTTTTCGACCACCTCACAAAATTATTTAATTTTTAGTAATAAAAATTACTCTTGAAAATTGAAAACCTTCTGTGCTCTACACTATAAAAATACCCTATATATCTAAATTTCCCTATAGCCTAAGAAACAGGCTTGTAAGTTTTTAAATTCTATTACAATATTTTCCACTCAACTCAGAATATTAGTAATATATCTACATCATCATATTTACTATTAATATTCTATCCATATCAATCATATTTATAACTTAATTGAATTAATAACAATAAACATGTATTATTTAATTTCTAAAATTATCACAACACAATAAATTTCACTATCTTCTCAATTATATTTGTTATGTATTTCTAAAAGCCTATTCTGATATATTAAATAATAAATATTACTTATCCATGAAATACAACATGTTACTATTACAACAGGCACAGGCCCCAATTATCAATTTATCAGCTATATGCAGTATTTATTATACTCTGTTCAGGACAGTTATCTCAATAGAATCAAAATAAACACATATATAATTTATATACTTGATGATATAATTCTTAACCGTCCAATTCTTAAATTAACATTATTTATTGAATTAATCTTATAACCTACTAAATTAATCTTATTATTTATAACAAATAATAATATAAAACTAATTAATTATTAAATATTAAAATTAACATCCTTTAATAAATATAAATTATTTATATAATACATACATTAGTTATAAAACTCATTAATAACAAATTAACAGATAATAATTATTAAATATTAAAATTAACATCCTTTAATAAATATAAATTATTTATATAATACATACATTAGTTATAAAACTCATTAATAACAAATTAACAGATAATAATTATTAAATATTAAAATTAACATTCTTTAATAAATATAAATTATCTATATAATATATATATATTAATTATAAAACTCATTAATAACAAATTAGTAGGTGTTAAATTTAAATATTTAAATCAATTTTCTTTAAAAAGTAGAAATATTGATATAATTGACATACTAATCAGAAACTCATTTACACCAAATTATTAGTTATAAAAAAATAAAGCCCCTCACCCCCCCTAAATCTCTTGACAAAACTTGCACCTAAAACTAAAAACCACTTTTTTTTTTAAATACTTGGACTTTCATATATAAACGTAAAAAAAACCTCCTTTTTTAACATATTAAACTTATAATATTTTTTATCTAAAAGCCATATTTCCTCATATTACCAATATTAATAATAAATAATAATAATGGGATAATATGTAAAACTAATAATAAAACCTCCCTTCTATTATTATTTATAGTTGATTTTATAAACCTTATAATTTGACCATGTTGAACCCTAATATAAAACAATAGATTATATAATCCCCCTAAAAATACTATAAAAACAATAAATAATAAACAAATTCACCTATATATAAATAATGAAGAATATAGTAAAATTTCCCTAATTAAACTAATAAAAGGAGGGGCCCCTATATTACAAATACATAATAAAAATATCATTAATCTTATTACAGGATTATAGTTAATTATTCCCCCAAATAAATATAGCCTCCGCCTATTTATTTTTTCATAAACTAAATTTCCTACACAAAACAAACCAGATGAACATAAACCATGTGCTACTATTATTAATAAAGCCCCTTCCCAACCTACAATAAACCCTCTAAGTAGGCCTCCTAACAACACCCCTATGTGTCCAACCGAAGAATACGCAATTAACCTCTTAACATCTCTTTGCCCTACACAAATAATTGAAGTTAACACCCCCCCATAAATACAAACAATTAACAATATTATAATAAACAAATCACTCCAAAAACTAAATATATATATAAAACGTATAACCCCATAACCTCCTAACTTTAACAAAACCCTTGCTAAAATCATAGATCCTGAAATAGGAGCTTCTACATGTGCTTTAGGCAGCCATAAATGAAAAAAATATAAAGGTAATTTAACTAAAAAAGCAATAAATAAACCTAAAAATCAATATCAATTTAACTTTTCTATAGTAAACATTTTTAACTCTAATATATTAAAAGTATTTTTCTCTCACCTAAAAATAATAATTGATAACAGTAACGGTAAAGATGCTCTTACTGTATATAATATTATATAAATACCTGCTTGTAATCGCTCAGGTTGATATCCCCACCCTAAAATTAAAATTAAAGTAGGAATTAAAGATATCTCAAAAAATATATAAAATATTAACATATTTTCCATTAAAAAAAAATTAATAATAAATAAACAAAGAACTAAAACACATCTTGAAAAATACAACACCCTGTTATTATTAATTTTCACACTACTATATCTTGATAGTAATATTAACCCACTTGTCCAAAGTCTCAACAAAATTAAAACCCCTGATATTTTATCAACATTGTATACATAAAATATTAATCCCCATAAATCAACTTTAAAATATTTTAAAGTAAAAAAACTAAAAATTATTATAGTTCAAAATCGAACCTCTCACACCCAAACTTTATTAAATAATAATATAACTATTAAAGATATAATAACCCCTATAATCTATTTACTTTTAACCTCCTAACGTAATCATTACCATGAAGTCGAATAAAACTAACTAATAAAGATAACCCAAGACTAGCTTCACAAACCCTAAAAACCATTAAAACAATAATTAAATATAATTCAAATCTTATAAGCCCTACAGAAAAAAAATATATTAATAACACACTTAATGTCAAAACTTCAAACCTTAATAATATATTTAAAATATGTGTTCATTGAAATATTAAAATAAACACACCACATATATATATGTAACCTCCTACTAATAAACAATTATTTATAATCATATTTGTTATAATAGTTTAAATAAAACATTGGTTTTGTAAACCAAAATTAAATTATATATTTTTATAACTAAAGTTACAAGTGAATCGAACACTTTTAAAAGGTTTTCAAAACCTCTTCTAACCAATATAACTTAATATTCTAAAATAACTATTCACAATTTATCAATAACAGGTCGAATTAAAAAACAAATAAAATATAAACCCCTAAATACTTGCCCAATCCCTTCATAAGGATACTCTACAGGACACCTTCCAATTCAAGTTAAAATTATAAACACCCCAATTAACCCTCAAAAAAAAAATTGCCCTATAAAATTATATGTTAAACCTAAACACCTACTTAAATGTAAAAAAGGACAAAAAAACAAAATCACAATAGCCATTAATAACCTAATTACACCCCCTAATTTATTAGGAACAGAACGTAAAATTCCATAAGCAAATAAAAAGTATCATTCTGGTTTAATATGAATAGGAGTAACCAAAGGATTAGCAGGAATAAAATTTTCAGCATCCCCCAATATATTTGGAAACAACAACCTCACTTCTAATAACATAAATAATATTACTAACCCACCTAATACATCTTTATATCTATAATAATGATGAAAAGGAATTTTATCTAAATTACTATTAACTCCTAAAGGGTTACCTGACCCTTGCTCATGTAAAAAAAGAAAATGTAACATAACCAACCCAACAACTACAAAAGGAAACAAAAAATGAAAACAAAAAAAACGAGTTAAAGTTGCATTATCAACAGAAAACCCTCCCCAAATTCAATTCACCAATCTATTACCAATATAAGGTATTACAGAAACCAAATTAGTAATTACAGTAGCCCCTCAAAAAGATATTTGTCCCCAAGGTAAAACATAACCTACAAACCCTGTTAACATAACTATAATATATAATAAAACCCCCACATTTCAAGTATGTATATTTATATATAAACCATAATATAATCCCCGCCCAATATGAATATATAAACAAATAAAAAAAAATGATGCTCCATTAGCATGGACATATCGTAAAACCCATCCAAAATTAACATCACGTATAATATGAATAACAGAATCAAAAGAATTGTCAACACAAGAAATATAGTGTATAGCTAAAAATAACCCACTTATAATTTGAATAACAAGACATAAACCTAATAATGACCCAAAATTTCACCAAATAAATAAATTTACAGGAGAAGGTAAATCAATTAAAGCCCCATTAATAATACGTAAAACAGGATGAACTTTTCGCAACGAACTAAGCATATTTATATTTAAAACACCGTAGTGGCCCATCACAATAATAACAAATTTTCACAATCCTAATTAACACTAATAACAACAACACCCCTAAAAAAACATATATAAAAAAATTATAATACCTTATTAAAAACCTAGATATACCCATACTCATTCTCTTAACCCCAATTATCTCCCTATTAAAAAATTTAATATCTAAATTATTATAAAACAAAAAATTAACAACACTTATAAAACCCCCTACACTTATAATAAAATAAACCATTAATCCTCTAGAAAAAAAAATTAAATTAGGTACCAACCTAATAATATATATAAATATAACTAACAAACCTCCCACATAAACTAAAAATAAAACAAACCCATATCAGGAATAAATAAAAAAAGAAATTATAATCCTTATAAATAACCTCAAAACCAAAATTATTAACCCCAACCTTAATGGTTGAACTATTACAACTATTAACCTAATTAAAGAAAACCTTATACATAACAATATAGTTAACACCATATCAAAAAATAAACACTATTTAATCTATAACTTCCAATGTTATTATTTTTATTAAACTATTTCTTGTTAAATTTTAATTATGTTAAAAATCTAAATAATATTATTTTAAACCTAATAATTTATATTTACTTATATCAATTAACAAAACCTTTTATAATAAATTTAAGCCTACTCCCTATCTTAATTCATTAAAACTAATATCTTATATAAATAAAAAACCCTACCACTAATAAAACAAAAATTACTTTTATAAAAATTTAAATTTATTTAATATAATATATAAAGTAAAAGATCTCCTTTTATAAAATAATTCTAAATTACCTACATATAATTCTGCCAACTTTATTAATTTTTATCTTATTTAATTACCTAAAATTAATTTTAACAATTCCTTTCGTACTAAATTAAATATTTATAAAATCTAAAAGATAGAAACCAACCTGGCTTTCACCGGTTTGAACTCAGATCATGTAAAATTTTAAAAATCGAACAGATTCACCATTTAAAGCTTCTCCACCTTAAGGTTATTTTAATCCAACATCGAGGTCGCAACCTTTTTTTTTAATATGAACTCTCAAAAAAAATTACGCTGTTATCCCTATGGTAACTTATCCTTTAATCAAAACATTTGGTTTATTAATCCACAAATAAATATACAATAAGGAAGTTACTAAATAAATTATTTTATTCCTTGATCACCCCAACCAAAAATTATTGTTTTTTAATTTTATTTAAATAAAATTAAAAAAATAATATAAACTCAATAGGGTCTTCTCGTCCCTTTATATTATTTAAGCTTTCTCACTTTAAAAATTAATTTCAATTAATTAAATTAGAGACAGTTCAATTCTCGTCAAACCATTCATTCTAGCCTTAATTTATAAGGCAATTTATTATGCTACCTTAGTACAGTTATAATACCGCAGCTGTTAAATATCTCACCGAGCAGGCCCAACTCTTTATTAAATAAAATTCAAAGAGACATGTTTTTGATAAACAGGCGAAATTGATATTTGCCGAATTCCTTTATCTTATTTAATTAATATAAATCAAATAAACAAAAAATTTGTTTTTTATTATTTTTAATTAATATTATTTAATCTTTATCCTCTACTCATTTTAGCATTATAATTTACTTTCCATAATTTAAAGTAATTTATTATTATAAATATATTAATAAGAACTTACGCCACAATTATATAATCATATAATTATTTTTAAAAGAAAAACTACTAATTCAACTTAAATAAAAATAAGCCAAATTTTACACTTATCATATAGAGCTTACCCCTATATGTATTTTAATATTATTATTTCACTTAATAACACACTATTAAATAACACTAAAATGTAATAATAATAAACTAGCTACCATAAAAATCGTATAGCATTTCACTACCATTCACCATTAAACCGATAATTTTTCCACATTAACCAGATATATATATATATATATATATATATATAATAAATAAATCTTTTTATTTCGAGATATTATTATCAAAATATAAATATTACCAAACCATTATACAAAAGGTACAAATATCTAAATTTACTTTATTATAATTTATTAATTTTTTTCCTTTTCAGTACTTCACTATCACTATTATATCTAAACCTATTACCTTAACACACAATATATATATTAATAATTTAAATAAAATAAAATACTTAACATCTTCAAAAATAATTAAAACTTAATTATATTCTCAACGTAAGTGAGACACATTAAAATATGTTAATTTTTGATTTATAAGATTTATAATCCAGAAACAATTTCCATTACCTCTACTATGTTACGACTTATCTTATCTACAAACAAGAGTGACGGGCAATATGTACACTTTACAAAACCTTTATTCAATAATACATACTAATTAAAAATTTACTATCAAGTCCATCTTATTAGAAAAAATACTCTCCTCCATCTGAATTAATAAAATTATTTAAAGTAGTCCATTAAACCTTTTTTATAAACTGCATTATGACTTGACATAAAAATCAATAAATTTTATAGTTCTTTTTCTTAAAATAAAAACTAACGACAGCAATATACAAACTGTATATACGTACATATATATGTCAAAAAAAAGTAAGTTTAAAATGTGGATCATCAAACTAATTAACAAACTCCCCTAACCGGATATGTAAAACCGCCAAACTTTTTAAATTTTAAAATTATATGAATATATATATATATATATATATACATATATCGTAATATTTAGGTAAATTCCAATTCAAATTTATAACCCAAAAATAATAGGGTATCTAATCCTAGTTTATAATTTAGTTTTCAAAGTATTAAAAATAAAGAATATATATATAAACAAATTAATTTAAAAATTTTACTTAAAAACTAATTATAAGAACTCCTTTAACATCAAACCCACTCAACTCTATTTATCACCATAAAAATTTTAATTTCAATTATATGTATAACCGCAGATGCTGGCACAAATTTATCTAATTAAAAAATATAATTTCTATATAAAACTTTCATTTATTGTATAAATTAATACATTGAACTCTTAACCTTATAACTATTATAAAAAACAATTAATAATATAACCTTAATACATCTATACATTTATATTCAATAAATACATTTAATACCAACATTAGATAAGCCTTCGTATACATATAATTAAACCTAACATCTGTAAAATTATAAAAACTAAAATTAAAACTAAAGCCAAATTTATAAAATAACAAAGAGAATTTATAATCTATTTTTGAGGTATGAACCCAACAGCTTTCTTAGCTTACTTTATTAATATATTATACAATTATAGTAAAATAGTTAATCTCCAGAATTTGAAATATATTATCCATTATAAGTTTTGAAAACTTATAGTTTTTTTAACTTAAAACTCTTTACAAATAAAGGACTTGAACCTTCCCCTTAAAAATCAAAATTTTATATGCCTATACACCAAAATGTAAATATTTTACTTAACTATTATTTATTAAACCATTTGTTTGGAAAACAAATATACTATTTATACTAATAAAATACCCTATATATCTAAATTTCCCTATAGCCTAAGAAACAGGCTTGTAAGTTTTTAAATTCTATTACAATATTTTCCACTCAACTCAGAATATTAGTAATATATCTACATCATCATATTTACTATTAATATTCTATCCATATCAATCATATTTATAACTTAATTGAATTAATAACAATAAACATGTATTATTTAATTTCTAAAATTATCACAACACAATAAATTTCACTATCTTCTCAATTATATTTGTTATGTATTTCTAAAAGCCTATTCTGATATATTAAATAATAAATATTACTTATCCATGAAATACAACATGTTACTATTACAACAGGCACAGGCCCCAATTATCAATTTATCAGCTATATGCAGTATTTATTATACTCTGTTCAGGACAGTTATCTCAATAGAATCAAAATAAACACATATATAATTTATATACTTGATGATATAATTCTTAACCGTCCAATTCTTAAATTAACATTATTTATTGAATTAATCTTATAACCTACTAAATTAATCTTATTATTTATAACAAATAATAATATAAAACTAATTAATTATTAAATATTAAAATTAACATCCTTTAATAAATATAAATTATTTATATAATACATACATTAGTTATAAAACTCATTAATAACAAATTAACAGATAATAATTATTAAATATTAAAATTAACATCCTTTAATAAATATAAATTATTTATATAATACATACATTAGTTATAAAACTCATTAATAACAAATTAACAGATAATAATTATTAAATATTAAAATTAACATTCTTTAATAAATATAAATTATCTATATAATATATATATATTAATTATAAAACTCATTAATAACAAATTAGTAGGTGTTAAATTTAAATATTTAAATCAATTTTCTTTAAAAAGTAGAAATATTGATATAATTGACATACTAATCAGAAACTCATTTACACCAAATTATTAGTTATAAAAAAATAAAGCCCCTCACCCCCCCTAAATCTCTTGACAAAACTTGCACCTAAAACTAAAAAAACCCTTTTTTTTGTAAATACTAA